CTTGACTGAAAGCCTTTTTGCCGTGCCTTACCAAGCGTCGACTTTTTTAACCGATTTCCCACAGCTAAATCAAATAAGGAAGATAGAAGTAGCTGCAATTGCTATTGAATCTGCTGCGCGTGGAAGGTTTGACGAAGTACCATTTCATTTCATTTCGCATAGTCCTTTCTTTGGCAAGTGAATCATAGCACAGAAAGGTTCATCACAGTATGTCTTGTTTAGCTTCTTCCTCCGGTGAAAGAAAGCAGTCTTGATGCCGAGATTGGAACTAGCTGTTTTTCTTAAATCAATTCCATTTCCACTCTCCTTTCTCATTCGACTGGCTAGAGTAGCGTAGAAATTACCATGTCTTACTCTTTTGGTTTTTCGGGATAACGGTTCTTTTGCGAAAAAAGAGCTTGTGCACGAACAAGCTCTGGCGCTTCTTTCTTTCCTTGGGCATTTGCAAGTGTGCTAGATCAGCAATTAATGTCCGCTTTGGTTGAATCAATAGTATTAAGATATCCCATGCACGCGCACAGAAGAAGAAGATGCCCCGAATGCCCTGTTTTCCGGAATTGAATGCGCCGTGGCACTTTCGGAATAGTTAATCCAATCAAGAGTAAGGTAATTCCTATTTGCTTACTCGTTAGAGTAAGGGAAGGAAGGATTCATAGATGGACAGAATATTCTTTAAATAGGGCAAGAAGAAGCTCTTTGGTTGTTGTGCTAGCATAAGCTGTTACAGACTCCGCTGCAATAAGAGTAAGCGCTCTTTTCAATATCCAGTTCGTACGTAGGAGCTCTAAGCCTATCTGCTGTTGAATAACCAACCCAGTCTTTTTTTTTCTGTTTCAGTAACCGTTGTTAGAATGAAATTCTCCGCGGTTTGCCTAGACGCTCTTTTAGATTAGAATAGATAGAGGGCGTTAAAGTTAAGATCTTTCCATATGTCACTTCCGGTTCTCAAGCAGAGGATTCTCGCATCCTTTTTGTCCTACCAGCAGCCTATTCTTTCAAAGACAAAGTTCACATATTCTATTAAGAGTAGAATCCCTAGTGATACACTTTCCTAAAGCAAGAGAAGAGAAAGTGCGCTATTGATGTTACATATTGCATAAGTACATACGGAATCACGAAAGCATAGTGACAGCAAACTCCATTTAAGGAAGCAAGACCTATTATGCAACTCGAAAGGTAGCGAAAGATGTTAAGAAGAGCATTCCCCCCGATTGAGGAGAAAGAGCCAGCCGCAGTCCCACTAATGTAATACGGGCCAAGCTTTCGAGAGTCATCCTTATTGCTAGGGTTCCACTCCTTTTCATGGTCGAGCTTCTTTTCTTTCCTCAGGTAAGTAATCTCTTTAACATCGTTTTTTTGGAGCTTACTTTTAAGGAAGCTCTCACCCGTGCAAGCATCAGAACATGCATTCTCGCAATCTACAGAGTCCTTATGGCTTGCTTTTGAAAAAGAATAATCAAATAAAGCTTATTACAGAACAGACGTTCCATTCTTTGCTTCCCCAGCACTGACTGACCTCTCTGGTCGGATGTTAAAGTCGGCTCTACTTCTTAGTCAACTAGTAGCCTTTCAGTCGGAAATCGCTTTCACATCTCATATGACATCTGTACCAACAGACTTCTTCGGACACCAGTAAGGTAAGTAGCTACTCCAGCGGGTAAATGCTATCATCCTTTCCAGCAGACCAATCAGTAATCCGATCTGTCATCGCCTTATCCTATCTCCATTTTTTTTGAACTGCTTACTCGGAGCAAGTGCTGAAGTTGTCTTCATTTGCGATTCCTTCCTAAAAGGTTAAGTGAGGCTAAGAGGTGGTTCACCATTCTTGGTGTTCTAAGGGGCATTGGCTTTTGCCTTAGTTGCCTTTTCTCTCTCCTAGTCCAAAGCGAGTGTAAGAAAAGGTCTAGCACCATCCGCCTTACCTTTCTTGCTTGTAGCTTGAGTTGTTCTAACCCCTGCCGCATCAAGTCCTGACTTTATGTTCTTCCTTTTGGGTGCCGATTCCTCTCTCCGTATACAAAAGAAGCCCTTTTCGGAGTCAGGGCGGTTAGCAAGAATGTGTTTGAATAAATCAAGTAAGAATGCGCTCCTATCGAATCAGCTTTTGGGAATAGAAGGGTCTTGTTAGTCGATTTTCCTTCTTAACTTAAATAGAAGAGGCGACAACTCCTCATCTAAGATATACGGTAAATGCAAATCTTGCCTATTCACCCTATTCCCTAGGAGAAGAAAGCATATTCTTTGAATCGACCAGTAGAAGAAAATCTTCCTTCTGTCTTTAACTGGCTTAGCGCCTTTCATAGTCTTATAGAGTTCTTGAAAGAAGGCTAACTGATATTCTATTTTACAACTGAAAAATAGACCAGCAGGGTGCTTTTTAAGTCTAAAGCAAAATCAATAGGAGCAGAAGACCTTTGTTTATATAAGAAAATTGGAGATCCTTGGAACGTTGAAGACCAACCCATTACCACACTTTGATAGGTGCCACATCCATTCCAATTCGATTTCACAGTAATTAGCTGATCAGAACTCGACTGGTAATTGAATTACTACTTTTAGTAAATGAAAAATAATGAAATAGATGAAGTGAAGATAAAAAAAAGCTGCAAGAAAGAAGACGTTGCATAGTACCCAGCTGACTTACGAATACCAGCAGCATACCTTCCATATCGAGATCGTGATCCAGATCCGTATACGAGGCTAGAAGCACCAGAGCAAGCATCAATAGCAATTGATCGGGAAGTATATCCAGTAGTAGATCCGAATGGATCTTTTTTTAGTAGCAGCCGGCTACTTTTTCTTCTTTTTGATTCTTTCTTAGTTCCGGGGCGGATGGAATGGGCAGACGAGTTGGTTCGGTTCTTTCGAGACCAAATAAAGGGCATAGTTACCCCTTACCTAAGCGGAAGAGGAAATGAAATTCGAAATTTGACATTATAACGATAGCAAATGAGAGAAACTAGTTATCCTAGACTAGATAGGACGAAGGTTAAGGCTTTGTTTTGGCGAAATTGGTTCGTGTTTACTTAATTGCTATTGTGCTTTCTGCTGGTGACGAGACTGGGAATGGCTAGTATGAGTGAGGCAGGTAAGCAAGAACAGAAGAAAGGGAATGGAAACCCCGCCTTTCTCCTTTAGTTTAGAGACTTTTGAGGACTCTATTAGGCTTGAGCTTACTTTTCTTACTAAAAATGAAGTGCCTTGAAAACCACTTCTTCTATTTCGAAGCTCCTAAATGCAAGCGTTATCCTATTATACGATAGCACCAGTCCGCTATCTTACGCTATCGACTTCTACAAGGCAGACTTACGCTTACTTTGCAACTTCTTTACCTTCTCGCCTTACTTGATAGCACGTGGGATTACTAGATCCTTACGAAAAAATGTCCCTGGGGAGAAAATAGAGACTCACTAGCTTACAGATTAGCTCGTGGGCTGGTTTGCTTCTCCTAGAAAGCAGGGTAAATCCTAAAAGGCATGGGAAAGGGGGAATGACTGACTCTAGCGCAAGCACTTTGAGCGGAGATTTCAAAGAGAGCACCGGATCTTGTATGAATGTGCACATCCGATTTGTTCACATCTTTAATATGACCCTTTGCCAGAGACCAATTGCCAGAGATTGGCTAGCATGAGGTATGTAATCGCTTATGCGAAGCTTGAGTACAGATAGGCTAAAAAGAGGTTAGCCCTAGTTGATTCTGCACTCCCTACCTTAAGAGGGGCATAGCGCTTGCTAAAGGAATGCTTACCGAGAAGCTTCCCTGGTCACGAGCGAAGGGGGAAAAGAAATATACTAAAAAGCACAGACTGCATACGAGATAAAGATCTTATTTGCTGGAACTGGTATGTAATCGCTTAAGCGAAGCTTATGGAAAGAAAGATCCTCTTTGCGGAATCAAAGAGAAGAGCGGGGAAGACGGGATATTTTAGAAAAGACAGAAGGGATTGGATTCACCGAAAAGAAGATCCTTAGCCTCTATAGTTCGGCTAAGCTATTTCATAACCTTGAGGCAAGGAGATAGCAAATGGGAGTCCGTCTTTCTTCTCGGCCTAACGACTGAACTCTTATTGGAAGGCTGTCTTCTTTAAGCGAGCGAATGAAGTGCTTACGCCCCTTTACTAATCTAAAAAAAGACCCCTTCTCGATAAGTAAGGTAGGGGGCTTGCTTAATATTGGAAATATTGCCCAGCACTCTTATTAGATTAGGAGTAAGGGGCCTGCCTTTTCTTATGCATTTCTTCCCTTTTTGTTAAGTAGCCCTTTCTTTGCTTTGGTGACAACTTCTTTTGGGTCTGGAATAAGTAGCTTGTAGCTACATTGGTTGTCTTGACCAAAAATGGACTGCCAAGCTGATAGTGCCTCCAAACCCTCAAACAATGCACTACTGCTGTCATCTTTTTCTTTCTCCTGGACTGTATTGTATAGGAATTGCTATAAGGCCTCCACTAAACATACCCCTTGGGGTAGAGTAAAAGCCCTGTAGAATATCATTCTAAAGTCTTGAAGAAGTTTGAATCGATCTATCTTCTGGTCTGCAAAGGCTGATTAGTAGCCCTTCAATTACATCTCACCTGCCCGCGGAAGCATGCATAGGAGTAGAACTGAATGGATTGGTCCTTTAGATTTCATCCATATTGGCCTTTGTCTCTTGACTAGTAGCCTCAAAAGGGGCATGGATGCCCCTTCCTTTCCTCTCGAATGTATTGACTTCGCCTCTTGGGCTTTCCCGGTCAACAGTAGTTGACTAGGGCTTTCACGTCAACAGTAATGGAACAGATCATGAAGATCTCCCATAAGCTGTTGTGGGACTTTCCATTTAAGAAAGGTTGAGAGTATCCCACCTAGGTTAGTGGGCAGCGGAAGGGTGTACTCCGATCAGTGAGTTAAGGATCGATCTTGTAAACTATATCTTTCCGAGAAAAGTCCTTTACCTTAGTCCTCGAAATACCAGGGATTTTTGCACTTGAACGGAATCGAAGTTTCTTGGCAGCTCACTTTTAGTAAGCTACTCTTTTTTTTTAGTAGATGCGGAATAAAGAGGCAATGCCGAATGAGTTCTTCTCTTATTCTATAGATAATGGAATACGAAAGGTAGGCGGTCAGCCTAGGAGATCAGTGAAGTACCGACGACTTTACTTACTAGGTAAGTAAGAGGGTGAGTTTTCATACTGATAATAAACCTCATTTTTTTTTTAAAACACAATCAACGTGAAAGCAGGCTCGGCACATGAAGTGGATGTCAGATTTTCAGCAATTCAATCTGGTGATAAGTTCGGAAGGGTTTCCCTAAGAAGCTGGCTGAGATGTTATGTTCTATGGGCCACTTTCCAGTTTCTAGCTTGCTGGTTGCTATGCAGTGCAGCCCAGTATGCCGAGTAGGTTGAAAGATATGAGCAGATTTTAACCTGAATTTAATAAGGGGCAGTTAACAGAATGAAGGTTGAAAGAAGAACTGCTATATAGGGGTGCATACTGACGACTTGGTCACATACGTTTTCCAGGAATGAACCCAGCTTGAGCCTCATTTATAACCTCACCAATAACCACAGCCATTCTGGCAGTAATGATCTTAGAAACAAGCTTGTACACCAAAGTGCAACAAGCAATTGGTCTGAAATCCCTGGCATAACTTGGATTCTGAACTTTAGGAACAAGAGTAATGGAGGTGAGGTTCCACTGTTTTAAAGGCTCACCATGATTAAAGAAGCTCAGCACAGCCTTATAAACATCCCTTTTGACAATTGGCCAGGTTTGCTTGAAGAAAAAGGCATTGAAGCCATCCACACCAGGTATGGGGCGTAGAGCTGAGTCGATAGACTCAGATTCTCAGACCAGACTGGGTCGATAGAGCTAGACACAGATTCGAAGACCCAAGTAACGTTGTTAGACGTTTTGCACTAGTTCCATCCTTTTCTAGGTACTAGAAGGACAACCATGGCACTTTGACAAATACGCCCTTCTCTTGGGAGAAATTCAAGGTAAAATCAAACCCTCTGACATTCAACTTTCTTATATCCCAATATGGGTTAGGGTTTATGATTTACCTTTTAAAGGGGGGTATAATGACACAAATGCTACAATGATCGGCAAGAAAATTGGCTCTTTTATTCAGTTGGATAAATGGGATTCTATGGAGATTGATAAATCTCTGCGGATTAGGGTTTTAATCGACGCTCGGAAACCATTAACTCAAAAAATCAAGTTGAAGATGAGAGGCGGGCAAGAATATTTTGCTGAGGTCAAATATGAAAAACTCCCCTTATTCTGCTATTATTGTGGTAAATTGGGACATGGTACCAAAGATTGTGATGAGTTTTTTGGAGAAGAGTCACCGCAGAAGAAATATGGTGAATGGTTGAAGGCCTCACCATGGAAATTTAGAAATGAAGGGGATAAACAAGAGCCAAAGGGCCAAGAAAAGAGCTGTGCTAGAAAACTATGAATATCCAAACCTAAAGAAGTTGACAAGGAAGTATCAAAATCACAAATAAGGGTTGTCATGGATAAAATGTCATCAGTGGTCATACGTGAGTTTGATCATGCAAGTTCAGATAATAATAATGCTACTACCCATGTTTTATCAAATAGTGAAATCCCCTCAAATGATGATGGACATGAAGTACGGGAGAGTCAATAAAGAGGTTGATATTGATGTTAATGCACAAAGTGTAAATGCTCTAAAAAGTAATAAGGAGGATGAAGAACAAAGGTCAGATAATGCACCTGCTTGTGCAAAACATTTTACAGGAAAGAAATGGAGAAGGATTCCAAGAAATGAAGGCACATCAAAGGGGAAAGAAAAGATTGCAGGGACAAAAAGAGGAGTTCGAGAAAGTCTTTCAGGTGAGAGTGATGACATGGAGGTGGAAATGGAGTTGATGGCGAAGAGAAGAGAAGTTGAAGATACTATGGTGAAAGAGAATTTCGATGCTACTGTCTCAACCGTGGCGGGCCCCACGCATTGGGCTCTTAATGACCAATGATTAACATACTCTCTTGGAACTGTCAGAGACGAGGAGGTTTGGCATGGTTCTTTGAATGTGAATATTCAGACTTTCTCCTTGAATCACATAGATGTTCTAGTTGATAATTTGTGCAGCGGAGGTTGGAGATTTACTGGAATTTATGGCCACCCTGAAGATGAACAAAAGTTGAAAACAGGTGCTTTGTTGGAACATTTAAATAGAAAACTGAATCTCCCATGGGTTTGTGGAGGTGATTTTCACTTGATGCTCACGTCAAACGAAAAGCAAGGTGGGAATGGCTTTAATATCAACGAAGCTGAAATTTTGAGAAAAGCTACTAATACATGTAATTTTATTGACTTGGGGTATCTTGGGCATCATTATACCTGGACGAATAATAGGGGTGGAGATGAAAACATGCAAGAAAGACTGGACAGGTTCTTTGCAACTTAGTCTTGGAAAGATTGATTTCCAGGCTCTTTTGTAACACATCTTACGAGAAGGAATTCAGACCACTTGCCTATACTACTAAATATTAGAGGATGCCCAAACAATATTCAAGAGAAACGGAAAGTGAGGCTATTTAGATTTGAAGAAATGTGGCTCAAAGAACCATGAAGTAGCGACGTGGCCCAAAAGGCATGGGAAATGGATGCTGATTGTTACTCCAAATTCTCACATACAGCATCTAGACTTAGAACATGGAGCAAGGAAGCATTTGGTAATTTTGCTAAGGAGATCAGAGAATGTAAACAGGCCATGAATAATTGAATGGAAGAGGAGCAAACTGATGAGGTGATTGCTAGAATGAGGGCCCTAGATCAACGTATGGATGAATTGGGGGAACGTGAGGAATTGTATTGGAAACAACCAACGGAGCCGACAAAGTTGGTACTTATCTCCCCTACGTTTAAACACCAACGAGTTCAAGTGCTTGAATTTGAAAGAATGGTGTGAATTACTGCTGGATGCATATAAAGAAGATAGATGGTGGAATCTATTTTGGTGTTTGGCTTGGGCTATATGGTTAAATAGGAATTGTTGGTGTTTCGAAGGCCGTAAAAAAGAGGCTACTGAATTGATCCATCAGGCCATGTTCTTGGTTGGTTAATATGAACAAGCCAACCTGATTGAGAAAACACCAAAGGAAGGTGCGAATAGCTCTAATGTTTGGCAGCCACCACAGGCTGGTTGGTACAAATTGAACTCAGATGCTGCATTTTTTGGAGATAAGAAAATTGGGTTAGGCGCTGTAATGCGAGATACAGTGGGAGATGTAATGGTTGCCACATGTTGTATGTAGCAAAATGTAGAGATTGGAGAATCCCTTGCAGCGAGACACGGTATGAAAATAGCACTTGAAGCTGGATTGCGAGATATTGTGCTAGAGGTAGATAGTGTCAAGTACCCGGGTTGATAGACGAAGGTTCGAAGTAATAGTATAGTAGACTAAGGAGCGAAGCTTCAAGTTGATAGACGCGGGTCTTTCGAACCAAGTTGTAAGACGCCGGGGGCGAAGAGCGACGTTGAAAGACGGCTGTTCGAAGAGCGCCATATATACTATTCCGTTAAAATAGAGAGAAAGTAGTTGACCAATGATCCGGATAGGCATGGGAGTCCTTGGGCATTGCTTGGGCCTCCTGATAGGGTTGAGAAAAAGATGATGTTACGGCACGGCAGGTTTTGACCATTTCGCTCACGTCTTTCGCATTGGCAGGGAGAATCCAACACCAGTAAGGGTCTACTTCTTGCTTGAAGTCAAGTGAAGATGTGGCATCAGAGTCCTCCTTCCTACCTATAGTGTGCGTGTGTGGGTCTATCTTCTACTAGTGATTAACGTGCAAAAGCTTATTCGAGCTTGCCTGTAAGCCCTTCTAGAGTCAGATTCATGTCCACATCTCTTTCTCCAAGATCCCCTAATGGAAGACTGACCTACTCTCGATGCACTGCTTATTCAATAGCAGTTGATTCAATAACACCAACAGGGGAATCGACAACAAACCCATCAACACCGGTTATTGCAAACAACCTCTTCGGATTCACTTCACTTCCTCCGCCAGCTCATTCCTTTCCTTCTAGCGAAAGCAGGCGTTAGGCCGATTAAAGCCAGAACCCTAGATGCAGAGAAATCCGCTATTAGGAATCGATTTCATCACAAATAGTTCAGTCGGGAGAGAGCGACGAGGACATATATCCCTTCTAAGGCATAGCTACGTCCCGAATTTATACTACCCTCACCCGGGGAGCCAGTCTTCTTCTCACATGCCATATTCCATAAGGTGAAGCAAGAGCCTAAACTGTGAGACTAGACTGCAGGAAGAGCTCAACGTCTCTAAGAATCTTGTCCGCTTGTCAATTCTTGGTGTAAGAATTTATAGGTATCTTGAAAACATTTGAAACGAATGAATCCCCAACCAACTATGGACATTTTCGGGGAGTAGCCCGCTTCCCATTACTCAATAGAGAAATTCCTCGCACATAATTAAGGGAGCCATTGAAAGGTGACTAAAACACCAGAAACGGCGACTACCCGAGCTAATGATAGAGGCAAGAACACTTTCCGGCCAAGTCCCATTAATTGATCATAACGATATCGTGGAAATGCTGCACGGACCCATATATATAGAAAGAGAAAGAGAATCACCTTGATACTAAACCAGATCGAGCCCGGGATCCTCTTGGAAATGGGAAGATCTAGGATAGGCGGCCAACCTCCTGGAGAAAGCGATGTGCATAGACCAGGTGAGTAAGGATGCAGCTCCGTGGACCGCTCGTCGGGCCTGATAGGTGGTGGTATCACACCCTTCTCAAAGGAACCGTACGTGACACTCTCGCGTCATACGGCTCCGTCCCGGAATCAGGACCCCTCTTTCCTTTAACCAAGGGGTTCTCGAACCAACCTGTCTTCCTTTGGTAAGCATTTCTTTAAAAATGAAACAAACCTCATTCTCTTGTTCCCTCCCGAAAAAACAACAAATCCCAAAATGAAAAAAAAAGTTCTTAGGCGGGGACAGGATTCGAACCTGTAATCTTCAGGGCATGAGCCTGATGAGTTTTTCCAATTACTCTACCCCGCTTCTTCCCCCCGTCCGACTTGCATGTGTTAAGAATCTAGCTAGCGTTCCTTCTCATGGCCCAGCCATCCATCCCCTTCTTTTCTACCCTCTCTCTTATTCAATTGATAGAAAGAGGTCCTGCGGGAATGATTATAATACGATGATAGCACCAATGATAGAAGCAGGGGCTAGGAGCTACTCATTCTAAGGATTTTTCGGGATACTGATCGAACAGATCTTCATTCCGGGAGAGTCACTACTCGACGAGTTAAGCGAGACAAGTCCAATTGAAAGAGCCCTAGGAGTCCCCGGAAGATAGAGGCAAGACAAGCCAATCCGCTATTCTGCCTTTGCGCAGACGGGTCACTCGCGGCACACATTCTATATGATCGATGATTCCAATGCGCTTTGATTTCATTTCTTCGCTTTCGGGGATCGCCTTACTTTCATAACATCTGACGCTATATATGTTAAGATCATTTAAGAAAAATATTATAATACATCACATAATTGGCACTAAAAGTAAAAGAAAGAGTCCTCTAGGAAGCGTTACGTTCAGATGCCCTTTATCAACTTATGACCTCGCGGATGGAGAGGGATTCGAACCCCCGGTATTCCTATCAATACTTCGGTTTTCAAGACCGACTCTTTCAACCGCTCAGACATCCATCCCCTTCGCCCGCCCTTACGCCTAAGAAATAGGCGTAAGTGGCTTATCTATGTGATTCGCTACGCTTTGCTTGTTTCTATATGATAATATGCACCTTGGTTGCTGCGCTCCCCGCGGGTAAAAAAGAGCAAGAGAGTGAAGAACGAATGATCTTCCAAACAAAAAGAGTGATTGAGTCGCGAGTTCGACTCTCGTTCTATCCATGTTCAGCAGTCCTTGTCCATGTTGGTACTGTTGATGGCAGTACCGATCAACTACGAGATGCTTTAAAGTCGATGTCTCAATGTTCCCAAGAGTAGCATCAAACGGCAAGCTATGCTTCATCAAGGCTAAGGCAGTCGGGATCTAATTGATTGCTAAACTGAAGGAAGGATCTCCGTTGAAGATTCTCATTCTGAAGCTGGTGCCTAGCTCTCTTCTTTTGGAAGGATGGGATCATACCTATTTAGCCCTGGGAACGACACTCGAGCGAAGCCCTTACGCGAGGAGTTGCGCGAAGGAGGTGGGGAAGGAAGAGAAGGACACAAGCGAACAACCATCTAACCGTCAGTCTGAACTCCCTGGATCAGTCCATCAGTAAGAAAAAGCTTCCGTCATTCAGCAGTGGAATAGGTCGATGGTATTGATCATCCAACCATTGATTGTAATGTCTGTGATTGGAGCCGATCTATAGCTATAACAGTGTGATTCTATAAGCTAAGCAGATGAGGAGATTCACGAAAGAACCTAACCGTCCTCTCTGATTGACTTCATCAGGACAGGCTCTTCCTATGGTCTGCTTAACCTTCCCTCTTTCCTGGGAACCTTGGATCGATATGGTTCATTTCTGGGTTCTGGGTTATGCTCTTTCAACGGTTGACAGAAGAGGGGGACGTACAAGGATGATCAGACTGCTTGATTCGGTTCGTCAGAGGTATGGGCATAGAGAATCCTACTATGGAGAGGGAAGTTTTTTTCATCTCAATCCATAGAGACAGAGCATCATCATATGGGGAAAGGAAAGAGTATGAACGAATTGCTTGTTGAATCACATTCCTCTCTGAAAGACTAAAAAAGAATATATGTGAGTAGTCTATCTTCACAGCGGGAAGTGCTCTCCTCAAGGGCATTGCTTTCTCCATTGAATCAGTCTAATGTGGAAATGTCAATATGTTAAATTCATTCACAAATCTTGTGTTCTTCTGTGTAGCGTACGGTGTCTCGTGCCAAGTGAAAGGAAAGCTGAGCTTGCTCCAAACCATGAGATCCAAGAGAGTGCCTGGTCATACTCCCCTCTTGGTCTACTTCGGTTACAACTTGATCTACGGTGCGATCAGACCAAGTGCGAGATTGGATCGAGAAATCAAGCAGGAAGGTCAGCCCTTGATTGTTAGATAGATACCGAAATAATCTCATAGTTAACAGCTTCTTGATTGCGTGCGTGCTGTGAAAGTTTCAAATTGATGATGGTGGGGTCATGGAGAAAGACCAACTTCCCTCTAGTCTGATGGATCGCTTTCTCTTGCGCATTCATGAATGGATCGAAGAATTGCGAATTGCGTATCGTATGAAAAGTTTATGGTCTATCTGAGAGAGGAACTGCAATCACTAGAGAGCGAAGTGGATGGTAATGGGCGGTCTCCCCTAGGCCTTATTCCGTCCAAGCATTCGTCTTTCTTCCTTCTCTGCTTCACATCTGTATTCTTTCCTTCGCTTTATAGAGATCTTGGCTTTCCGCTTTTTTGTTTGGTCAGGGGGTGCTGGGAAGAAATCGTTTAGGAAACCAAGCATGTAATAAGCGTAAATCAATACATATGAAAGGAGTTGTAT